AGAAGATTGTTTACGAAGAAACAACAAGAAAAATTCATATTCTGATACATAAGAGTTATATAGGAATCGAAATAGTCTTTTATTTTCTTTTGAAAAAAGAAAAATCGATTTCATTGACGTAATAAGACTATTCCAATTCGAATAATAGTTGAGAAAGAATCGCAATAAATGCAAAGACGGAACATCTTGAATCCGGTATTCAACGAGTTGAACCAGGATTTCTAAATGGATAGGATAGGGTATTTCTATATGCGATAGATAATGTAAATGCAAAAATTTGTCTTCTAAAAAGGGAAATATTGAATGAATAGATTGTAAATTTTGAAACGTTGGTATTTCTTTTTCTTCCGGACAAGATAGTTGCCCTAGCGAAAGTGGGATTTCTACAACGATCGCAAACCCCTCAGATAGAATCTGAGAATAAAACTTAGAATAAAAATAATTGCTGTGATCCAACAATCGATCCTGGTTAGGATGATTACCCGAATTAATCCAAAAATTCTGCTGATACATTCGAATAATTAAACGTTTCACAAGTAGTGAACTAAATTTCTTGTTATTACAACCAAAAATCTCCACAGGTTCGGAACCATTTAATCCATAATCATGGGCAAATGCATAAATATATTCCTGAAAGAGAAGTGGGTAGACGAAGTATTGTTGACGAGATTTCTGTTTTTCTGAATACCCTTCGAATTTTTCCATTTGTATTTCTACTTGAATCAGAGAAAAAAAGCATTTCTCGGTTTATCAAATTATGATACATAGTGCAATATGGTCAGAACAAGGTGTTGCATAATATAAACCCTGGAAAGAAAGGGAGTCTAATCCATAGATCTTTTTTCGCTCCTTTTCTATCTAATTAGTTTATGTTTGTTCTAATTACAAAACAAACAAGAACTAATCCTTTATTTTTGCTGGCCAATCGCTCTTTTGACTTTGGAATACAGTCTCTTTATCAATATACTGTTTCTTTTACACATTCAATTCATAACATCCCTTTTCATAACATCCCTTTTCAATCGATAAAAAAAAATAATTAGGATTTCTAAAAAAAAGTAAAGGGTCCACTCATAGCAAAACCTAACCTTTTCCCGCATCAGGCACTAATCCATTTTTAACGTCTAATTAGATTGGGGAATCCTTCCAATTAAGAAGTTAAGCTCGTTGCTTTTTATTTTACCAGAATTAGAGACAGTCTCTATCCATTTATTCACTAGACCCAGAAAATCGGAATTTTTTTATTAAAAAAAAAAAAAAGAAATTAATTTTATTACGACATGCTATTTTTTCCATTCATTACCTTTGAGGATCAGTCGTGGTCTTCTAGACTCTACCAAGAGTCTGGACGAATTTGTTGCTTCATCCAAATGTGTAAAAGATCATAGTCGCACTTAAAAGCCGAGTACTCTACCATTGAGTTAGCAACCCGGATAAAATAGGATCTCTTAGATACAATCGAAATCAAAAAATCGATGGAATTACACCGGACACTCCTGTTAAAACATTGAATTAGCAAGACATCAAAAGAAAGATTTATCACCCATTAACAACACTCAAATACCAAAATGAACAGATGCGGTTAAATTTCACTAAGGGTAGGGTAAAAAAGGGGGCCCAATTACAATGGCAAAATTGTCATTTTTTTGGCAATTTTGATTTCTTTAAATCAAAAAATCTTGTATGCTTGTATGAGAGTATATGCAAGGGGGGCAACCCTATCATTTGAGCGAAGTTGTAGACCGAAATACCTAATATGGAGTGACGATAAAGAGACCCATCTATCTACAAATTCTAGATGTTCAATAGACCTTTGTCAATGGAAATACAATGCAATTAGATACAAAAAGGAAATAAAATAAGGACTTTTGTTGGATTGGCACGACATAAATGCAGCAAAAAAAATAGGACTAAGAAACAGGCAAATTGTGTCTAAATAATTAAGGGGTACTAGCGACCCTCTCCTACTTTTTTATTCATTTAATTCTTCAATTAACTCAAAGTTATTTCTTTATCTTTAAAGAATTCTGCCTTCCTTAAAATATCATAAACTGTTCTTGTAGGTTGAGCCCCCTTTTCAAGAAAATATAGAATAGCTGGAACATTTAAACAAGTTTGATTCTTTATCGGATCATAAAAACCTACTTTTCGAAGATCTCTTCCTTCTCTTCGAGATCGAACATCAATTGCAACGATTCGATAGATAGCTTATTGGGATAGATGTAGATAAACAACCCCCCCCTAGAAACGTATAGGAGGTTTTCTCCTCATACGGCTCGAGAAAATGATTCGAATTTCTGTCTATAATACAAGTAGATACAAATTTGATTATGACTTGCATTAATTCCCTTAAAGAAAAGAAAAAAATTTCATTTATACTCATGACTCAAGTTGGCTAATTTTTACTGACGGACTTCAAAAGAAAAACCCTTCGAAATTTTTTGAGTCGTCTCTAAACTCTTTTCTTTATCTCATCTCGAACAAATTGACTTTTATTCCTTATTCTGATCTAATTCTATTGTTGAGACGGTTGAAAATCGTGTTTACTTGTTCCGGAATCCTTTATCTTTGATTTGCAAAATCCTTGGGTTTAGACATTACTTAGGGAACTCCTATTCTTTTTTCTTTCAAAAGAGTAGCAACATACCCTTTCTTTTTTCTTATTTCCTTCGATAAAGCATTTCACTCTTCTATAGAAATCAAATATGAACCATGGATTCAGATAAACTTTTAATCGAAAAAGTTTTTCCAATCTTCCAAAATTGGACTTTTTTGTTATTTTAACCTTTTGATTTCTATATTAAGGATAGACTGACAAAGTTGACCAAATTTATTAGTTTTCACTAACCCTAGATTCTTTCCCTTGATAAAAAATAAATTTTGTCCTCTCGAGCTCCATCGTGTACTATTTACTTACATTACAAACAACCCAGCGCAAATTAGGTTCGAGACGAATAGAACAGACTATGTCGAGCCAAGAGCATTTTCATTACTATGGAAAATGATGGATAGCAAAATCCACAATCGATCATGTCCTTCAAGTCGCACGTTGCTTTCTACCACATCGTTTTAAACGAAGTTTTACCATAACATTCCTCTAATTTCATTGCAAAATGGTATCGAGAATTGATCCAATATGGATGGAATCATGAATAGTCATTGCTTTTGTATACTAATTCAAACTATCTATGTAGAAATATGGATAAAAGAAACTAAGTATTTTTCGGGGAACACTCTGCAAAGATCCAATTTAATTAAACCCATATTCTATCATATGAATGAAACATAGTTCCAAAAAGAGGAATAAAATAGTTTGCTTAAAATTTTTTTATTATTGAATTTCCATTCTCAACAAAGAACTCAAGATGATCAATTCTGAAATGACAAGGATCGACTCTTCCCCAACAAATAAACTATCAACCTCCAAAAAAGTTGAATTAATTAAATTAATTAATATATTTTTATGTAACAAAAACAATTAACTATTAACCAAATAAGCCAATGAATAACCAAATAAGCTATGCCAATGAAAAGATTGGTAGTTTTTGGGTAGTTATAAAATTCTCATACTTCTTCGACTCGAATAACAAAAGAAAGAATTTTTTTTGTTTTTTTTTTTTTTTGTAAAGTAAAATTAAGGTCTTTGCTTTTACTTAATAGCATTCTTTCTTTTACCTAAAAATAGCATTCTTTCTTTTACCTAAAAGAAAGAACTCAAAATCAAAAATAAGAAAAGTAAAGTACGATTTTTTTTGAATCCATTCTATCCAACGAACAGTTCTTACATTAACCTTACCAAAATGAAAATGGATCATTCTGGATATTTAAAGAATCACAGATCGAGATCGTTTTGGCTTAACCAAAGAAGGATCCTTCTTTTTTACTATTTTACTAATAATACAACAAAAATCTATCTCTATCATAAAGGGATGGGTCTCATTTTATATACAGTGTTTTACCTCATTAATAATTTTTTTTTTTTCAATCAATTCGAAAGTCGAGTAGACAGAATATATGAATTTCTCTCTAATCCTCGCATTCCATTGATTTATAAATGGATATTTGCAAATCGGATAATACCTAAAATAGAAAAATAGCGTCCCTATCCGTAGAATGGAAACCCTTTTCTTTTTTCTCCCGCCGACCTTGGTCAAAAGTTTTAAGGCCTGTGCTGAAACAAAAAACATCCTACTCTTTAATCTGGCCATGAAACATAGAATTAGGATACCCCCCTTTTTTTTTACTTACTTTAGTTCTTTAGTTTGGTGAAAATAAATAAGGGGATACTTCGTTTCTTTCATATTGGGTGTCAAATGTATCCTGTAAGAATTCCCACTTCATAGATACGGAGCATAAAGTTTATCTAAGAAGTTCCAATTTCTAAACACATATTCAAAACACATATTGAGTAATGAGTAGTAGGGGCATATCCTGAATGTGCCTGATAGACAAAAAATTTTCAGGAAAATAAAATAAAGATATTAAATTTGACTGGACTTGACACTTTAGTTTTAGTTTTCTGAGAAAGAAAATAAATGCTTAGAAATGCATCTAATCTATGAGTTCATTAAGAGATAATTATTCTCCTTAATAAACTTTTGTGTCGCGCAGGGCACAATACGATTCTATCTTTCGCTTCATCAGAAAAAATCTGGGACGGAAGGATTCGAACCTCCGAGTAACGGGACCAAAACCCGCTGCCTTACCACTTGGCCACGCCCCATTTCATTTCGTTTTATGCGACACTAATAAACATTATTATTTTTATATAATATTCGTCAATCCCACTTCAATTACCTAAAAAAGGAGACATATTTTCTTGCTAGGATTCTAGACATGCGGATAATATAGAATCCAAAAAATGCATTGATCATTACATGGAATTCTATTAAGATATTATATGAAAGTCGAATTTCTTCCATTCTCATTTGAGAATGCGAATACAAGGAGGTATTTTGCGTTTTGGAAAGTCCGAAGAAAAAAGGATTTTGAATCCACCTTTTCTTTTGCTTTTTCCCTTAGAAAAATAACTCAATCAAAATTCAATTATCTACTCTACAAGAACGAAATGCTTGTTATGCCTAATATACTTAGTTTAACCTGTATCTGTTTTAATTCTGTTCTTTATCCGACTAGCTTTTTCTTCGCCAAACTACCCGAAGCTTATGCCATTTTCAACCCAATCGTGGATGTTATGCCTGTCATACCTGTACTCTTTTTTCTATTAGCGTTTGTTTGGCAAGCAGCTGTAAGTTTTCGATGAAATCTTTACTATGTCTGTCTGCCAAATTGAATGATGTATTGATTCCAAAAAAATGCAAAAAATGGATAAGAGCTGAGAAGTCTTATATTATGAACTTTCGATTCTAAAATTCAAATTCTTTTCCATTGAATGTATAGCTGCAGCAATAAATTTGGATCAGCCTTTCTATCCCCTGCGCCTACGTTGAGCAGGTACCTTTAGGTACCCACACAACACCTAAACTAATTTTTGATATTGATAAGATTGCTTATTTTATTATAAAGCAATTCTTACAATTTTTTTAGAATTGATTTTTGCATTTTTAGGTGTCAAAATAAACAAAACCCATCCTAGTGGATCTGTGTGGTAAGAAAAAATGGGTAATCTATTCCTTAACAAAAAAATCTTGGAGATTATGTAATGCTTACTCTCAAACTTTTTGTTTATACAGTAGTGATATTCTTTGTTTCCCTCTTTATCTTTGGATTCTTATCTAATGACCCAGGACGTAATCCTGGGCGTGAGGAGTAAAAATCCAAAATTTTTGGGAATTTTTTCTTACAAATTGGATTTATTTCGTACATTTATCTATGAGAAAATCCGGGGGTCAGAATTCCTTACAATTTGAAAGTCCCAAATGATCCGAGGGGGCGGAAAGAGAGGGATTCGAACCCTCGGTACAAAAAAATTGTACAACGGATTAGCAATCCGCCGCTTTAGTCCACTCAGCCATCTCTCCCCGTTCCAAATCAAAAGGTTTTCGTGATATGACAGAGGCAAGAAATAACGATAGTGTATAAAAATTATATTGCCAATTCCATTTTAATTATATTCTTTTTTCTTAATATTAATAAAAAAAAGAAGAAAATTAAAAAAAAGAAGAAAATTCTTGTTTTTTCTTTCCAAAATTCGATATAGGCTGAGAAACAATCAGATAAATTTTCTCTTCAGCGGGCAGTTCCATATAGGATTTGTTAGAATAAAACAAGCAGGTTATAATTTTTTTTTTATTATTTATCCACAAAAAAGGTTCTTATCAAACCCATAATAAAATTGGAAAGAAAGATAAAGTAAGTAGACCTGACCCCTTGAATGATGCCTCTATCCGCTATTCTGATATATAAATTCGATGTGGATGAGATTGGTGTATAAGCGAATTTTTTGTATTTCCTTAGACTTAGATCGCGCAAGGCAAGAATTTTTCGCTATTTACGATTTCATATTCTTGTTACTAGACGTTCTATAGGAATAAGAAGAAATCGCAACTCTTTTCCGTTACACATAAAAAGGGTTTCAAAAGTCCATTTTTCTTTTCAATATCGTTCTTTTTTTTCCGAATCCTATTTTTGTTCTTCCACCCATGCAATAGAGAGCGAATGAGAAAAGAGGGGTTATGTTTCTCTTAAAAGATAGGCTTTGAATTGAAATAGGAACCATGGAATAATGCTGAATTCAAATGTTTATTTCTTTATTTCTTGTTTTATTCCTATAGTATAAGAAAATTTAATTGAATGAAATTCGTGGATTTACCACGACCTTGGTTGTGACCCCATAGATAAAAATGCTAAATTTCTATCTTCGAGACCTTTGAAAAAGGGCATTGAACGAGAAAGAAGTCGTCCACAGATAATCAAACTATCGTATGCCCTGGAAGTAATATGAGATGCTCGGAAATGGTTGAAGTAATTGAATAGGAGGATCACTATGACTATAGCCCTTGGTAGAGTTACTAAAGAAGAAAAGGATCTATTTGATATTATGGACGACTGGTTACGAAGGGACCGTTTTGTTTTTGTAGGATGGTCCGGCCTATTGCTCTTTCCTTGTGCTTATTTTGCTTTAGGGGGTTGGTTTACAGGGACTACTTTTGTAACTTCTTGGTATACCCATGGATTGGCTAGTTCCTATTTGGAAGGTTGCAATTTCTTAACCGCGGCGGTTTCCACCCCTGCCAATAGTTTAGCACACTCTTTGTTGCTACTTTGGGGCCCGGAAGCACAGGGGGATTTTACTCGTTGGTGTCAATTAGGGGGTCTGTGGACTTTTGTCGCTCTCCATGGGGCTTTTGCACTAATAGGTTTCATGTTACGTCAATTTGAACTTGCTCGGTCTGTTCAATTGCGGCCTTATAATGCAATTTCATTCTCTGGTCCAATCGCTGTTTTTGTTTCCGTATTCCTTATTTATCCACTGGGACAATCTGGTTGGTTCTTTGCGCCGAGTTTTGGCGTAGCAGCTATATTTCGATTCATCCTTTT